TCATGAGGCTGATCCTGAGCTGCCATCCACGCACGAATACCCTCGTTTAAAAGAATATTTTTGGTGTAGAAAGTCTCAAATTCAGGATCTTCCGCTGCACGGATTTCCTGGGAAACGAAGTCATAGGCACGTAGGTTCAGAGCCAGGCCGACTACGCCAATAGCACTCATCCATAAACCGGTGACGGGTACAAATAGCATAAAGAAATGTAACCAACGTTTATTGGAAAAAGCAACACCAAAGATTTGGGACCAAAAGCGGTTAGCAGTGACCATTGAATAAGTTTCTTCAGCTTGAGTTGGGTTAAAAGCGCGGAAGGTATTTGCACCATCACCATCCTCGAATAGAGTGTTTTCTACGGTCGCCCCATGAATAGCGCATAGCAGAGCCGCGCCTAATACTCCGGCAACTCCCATCATATGAAATGGGTTCAACGTCCAATTATGAAATCCTTGGAAAAAGAGGATGAATCGAAATATCGCTGCTACGCCAAAACTCGGCGCAAAGAACCAACCAGATTGCCCCAGTGGATAAATAAGGAATACGGAAACAAAAACAGCGATTGGAGCAGAGAATGAAATTGCATTATAAGGTCGCAATTGAACAGACCGAGCAAGTTCAAATTGACGTAACATGAAACCTATTAGTGCAAAAGCCCCATGGAGAGCGACAAAAGTCCACAGACCCCCTAATTGACACCAACGAGTAAAATCCCCTTGCGCTTCCGGGCCCCATAGTAGCAACAAAGAGTGTGCTAAACTATTGGCAGGGGTGGAAACTGCCGCGGTTAAGAAATTACAACCTTCCAAATAGGAACTAGCCAATCCATGGGTATACCAAGAAGTTACAAAAGTTGTCCCTGTAAACCAACCCCCTAAAGCGAAATAAGCACAAGGAAAGAGCAATAGGCCGGACCATCCTACAAAAACGAAACGGTCCCTTCGTAACCAGTCGTCCATAATATCAAATAGATCATTTTCTTCTTTAGTAACTCTACCAAGGGCTATAGTCATAGTGATCCTCCTATTCAATTACTTCAACCATTTCCGAGCACCTCATATCACTTCCAAGGCATACGATAGTTTAATTATCTGTGGACGATTTCTTTCTCGTTCAATGCCCTTTTTCAATGGTCTCGAAGATAGAAATTTTGCATTTTTATCTATGGGGTCACAACCGAGGTCGTGGTAAATCCATGAATTTGATTCGATTAGTTTTTCTTATACTATAGAAATAAACATTTGAATTCAGCATTATTCCATGACTCCTATTTCAAAGCCTATCCTTTAAGGGAAAAATGAAAATAAAAGTAACCCCTCTTTTCCCACTCGCTCTCTATTGCATGGGTGGAAGAACAAAAATAGGATTCTGAAAAAAAAAGAAAGATATTGAAAAAAAAATTGACTTTCGAAATAAATTTTTATGTGTAGCGGAAAGGAGTTGCGATTTTTTCTTATTCCTATAGAACATCTAGTAACAAGAATATGAAATCGTAAATAGCGAAAAATTCTTGCCTTGCGCGGTCTAAGTCTAAGGAAATACAAAAAATCCGCTTATACAATTTCATCTACATCGAATTTATATATCAGAATAGCGAATAGAGGCATCATTCAAGGAGTCAGGTCTACTTACTTTATATTTCTTTCCAATTTTATGGTGGGTTTGATATTTTATGGTGGGTTTGATAAGAATCCTTTTTGCTTTGTTGATAAATAATCAAAAAAGAGTTTTTTATTTTTTATATAACCTGTTTGTTTTATTATAACAAGTCCTATATGGAAATGCCCGCTGAAGAGAAAATCTATCTGATTGTTTCTCAGCCAATATCGAATTTTAGAAAGAAAAAACAAGAATTTTCTTCTTTTTTTTATTAACATTAATAAAAAAGAATATAACTAAAATGGAATTGGCAATATAATTTTTATGGGCTTTTGAAAGAAAAAGGAAGGATTTTTTGCAATCGTTATTTCTTGCCTCTGTCATATTACGGAAACCTTTCGATTTGGAACGGGGAGAGATGGCTGAGTGGACTAAAGCGGCGGATTGCTAATCCGTTGTACAATTTTTTTGTACCGAGGGTTCGAATCCCTCTCTTTCCGCCCCCTCGGATCATTTGGGACTTTCGAATTGGAAGGAATTCTGACCCCCGGATTTTCTCATAGATAAATGTACGAAACAAATCCAATTTGTAAGAAAAAATTCCAAAAAAAATTGGATTTTTACTCCTCACGCCCAGGATTACGTCCTGGGTCATTAGATAAGAATCCAAAGATAAAGAGGGAAACAAAGAATATCACTACTGTATAAACAAAAAGTTTGAGAGTAAGCATTACATAATCTCCAAGATTTTTTTTTAAGGAATAGATTACCCGTTTTTCCTTACCACACAGATCCATTAGGATGGGTTTTGTTTATTTTGACACCTAAAAATGCAAAAATCAATTCTTGCAATTTTTTTCAAGAATTGATTTCTAATAAGCACTCTTATCAATATCAAAAATTAGGTTAGGTATTGTGTGGGTACCTAAAGGTACCTGCTCAATGTAGGTGCAGGGGTAGAAAGGCTGATCCAAATTTATTGCTGCAGCTATACATTCAATGTAGAAGAATTTGAATTTTAGAATCGAAGGTTCATAATATAAGATAAGACTTCTCGGCTTTTATCCATTTTTCGAATTTTTTTGGAATGAATACATCATTCAATTTGGCAGACAGAGTAGTAAAGATTTCATCGAAAACTTACAGCAGCTTGCCAAACAAAGGCTAATAGAAAAAAGAGTACAGGTATGACAGGCATAACATCCACGATTGGGTTGAAAATGGCATAAGCTTCGGGCAATTTGGCGAAGAAAAAACTAGTCGGATAAAGAACAGAATTAAAACAGATACAGGTTAAACTAAGTATATTAGGCATAACAAGCATTTCGTTCTTGTAGAGTAGATAATTGGATTTTGATTGAGTTATTTTTCTAAGGGAAAAAGGAAAAGGCGGATTCAAAATCCTTTTTTCTTCGGACTTTCCCAAACGCAAAATACCTCCTTGTATTCGCACTCTCAAATGAGAATGGAAGAAATTCGACTTTCATATAATATCTTAATAGAATTCCATGTAATGATCAATGCATTTTTTGGGTTCTATATTATCCGCATGTCTAGAATCCTAGCAAGAGAGTATCCCTCATTTTTTATGTAATTGAAGTGGGATTGACGAATAACAAAACAAATAAACATAATAGTGTTTATTAGTGTCGGATAAAACCCGAAATGGGGCGTGGCCAAGTGGTAAGGCAGCGGGTTTTGGTCCCGTTACTCGGAGGTTCGAATCCTTCCGTCCCAGATTTTTCTGATGAAACGAAAGATGAAATCGTATTGTACCCCGCACGAGACAAAAGAAAGTTTATTAGAGAAAATAATTATCTCTTATGAACTCTTAGATTAGATGCATTTCTAAGCATTCATTTTCTTTCTCAGAAAACATAATCAAGTGTCAAGTCCAGTCAAATTGAATATCTTTATTTTCATGAAAAATTTGGTCTATACGTAAAACACTGTATAAAAAATGAGACCTATCCCTTTATGATAGAGATAGATTTTTGTTGTATTATATTATTAGCAAAAAGGGTCCTTCTTTGGTTAAGCGAAAACGATCTCGATCTGTGATTCTTTAAATATCCAGAATGATCCATTCTGGTAAGGATAAGGTAAGAACTGTTCGTTGGATAGAATGGATTCCAAAAATCATACTTCTACTAATTTTTGATTTGGAGTTGCTTCTTTTAGGTAAAAGAAAGAATGCTATAAGTAAAAGCAAAGACCTTAATTTTACTTTACACGAAATGTGTTTTTTTTACTTCATTTTTTTCTTTCTTTTGGTATTCGAGTCGAAGAAGTACGAGAATTCTATAACTACCAAAAAACTTTCAATCTTTTCATTGGAATAGTTTATTTAGTTAATAGTTAATTGTTTTTGTTACGGAAAAATATATTGCTAATCTAATTCTAATATAGTAATTAAATTAATTAAATTTTTTTTTGAGGTTGATAGTTTATTTGTTGGAGAAGAATCGATCCTTCTCTTCTCATTTCAGGATTGACCATCTCGAGTCCTCTGTTGAGAATTGAAATTCAATAATAAATAAGTCTTAAGCAAACTTGTTTATTCGTCTTTTTCGAACTATGTTTCCTTCATATGATAGAATATGGGTTTAAATAAATTGGATCTTTGCGGAGTCTTCCCCGATAAATACTTATTTCTTTTATCCATATTTTTCCATAGATAGCAAGTTTGAATTAGTATACAAAAAACTAAACTAAACCAATGACTATTCATGATCCCATCCATATTGGATCAATTCCCTATACCACTTTGCAATGAAATTTGAGGAATGTTTGTTATGGTGAAACTTCGTTTAAAACGATGTGGTAGAAAGCAACGTGCGACTTGAAGGACATGATCGATTGTGGATTTTGCTATCCATCATTTTTCATAGTAATGAAAATGCTCTTGGCTCGACATAGTCTGTTCTATTCGTCCCGAACCAAATTTGCGCTGGGTTGTTTGTAAGTAAATAGTACACGATGGAGCTCGAGAGGACAGAGTTGATTTTTTATCAAGGGAAAGAATCTAGGGTTAGTGAAAACTAATAAATTAGGCCAACTTTGTCAGTCTATCCTTAATATAGAAGTCGAAAGGTTAAAATAAGAAGAAAGTCCAATTTTGGAAGATTGGAAAAACTCTTTCAATTAAAAGTCTATCAAAATCAATCGCTCATATTCGATTTCTATAGAAGAGGGAAATGCTTTATCGAAGGAAATAAGAAAAAAAGGGTATGTTGCTACTCTTTTGAAAGAAAAAAGAATAGGAATTCCCGAAGTAATGTCTAAACCCAAGGATTTCACAAATCAAAGATAAAGAATTCCGGAACAAGTAAACGCGATTTTCAACTGTCTCAACAATAAAATTGTCTCAACAATTGAATTGGATCAGAATAAGGAATAAAAGTAAATTCGTTCGAGATGAGACAAAGAAAAGAGTTTAGAGACGACTCAAAAAATTTCGAAGGATTTTTCCTTTTAAGTCTGTCAGTCAAAATTAGCCAACTTGAGTCATGAGTATAAATGAAATTTGTTTTTTCTGTAAGGAAATTAATGCAAGTCATAGTCGAATTTCTATCTACTTGTATTATAGACAGAAATTCGAATCATTTTCTCGAGCCGTATGAGGAGAAAACCTCCTATACGTTTCTAGGGGGGGCATTGTTTAGCTACATCTATCCCAATAAGCTGTCTATCGAATCGTTGCAATTGATGTTCGATCTCGAAGAGAAGGAAGAGATCTTCGAAAAGTAGGTTTTTATGATCCGATAAAGAATCAAACTTGTTTAAATGTTCCAGCTATTCTCTATTTCCTTGAAAAGGGTGCTCAACCTACAAGAACTGTTTATGATATTTTAAGGAAGGCAGAATTCTTTAAAGAAAAAGAAGGAACTTTGAGTTAATTGAAGAACTAAATGAATAAAAAAGTAGGAGAGGGATCACTAGTATCCCTCGTTGTCTAATTATTTAGACACAATTTGCCTCTTTCTTAGTCCTATTTTTGACTGGATTTATGTCGTGCCAATCCAACATAAGCCCTTATTTTATTTACTTTTTATATCTAATTTGTTTTCTTACCATTGTATTTCCATTGACAAAGGTCTATTGAACATCTAGAATTTGTAGATAGATAGGTCTCTTTATCCTCACTCCATATTAGGTTTTTCTGCCTACACTTCGCTCAAATGATAGGGTTGTCCCTCTTGCATGTACTCTCATACAAGATTTTTGGATTTCTTTAAATAGAAATTGCTAAAAAAATGACAATTTTGCCATCGTGATTGGAGCCGCTCTTTTTTTAACCTTAGTGAAATTTAACCGGACCTGTTCATTTTGGCATTTGAGTGTTTTTAATGGGGGATAAAATCTTTCTTTTGATGTCTTGCTAGTTCAATGTTTTGACAGGAGCGTGCGGTGTAATTCCATTGATTTTTGGGTTTCGATCGTATCTAAGATCCTATTTTATCTGGGTTGCTAACTCAATGGTAGAGTACTCGGCTTTTAAGTGCGACTATGATCTTTTACACATTTGGATGAAGCAACAAATTCGTTCAGACTCTTGGTAGAGTCTAGAAGACCACGACTGATCCTCAAGGGTAATGAATGGAAAAAATAGCATGTCGTAATAAAATCAAATTCTTATTTTTGATTTTTGGAATGGAATAAAAAAATTCCGATTTTCTGGGTCTAGTGAATAAATGGATAGAGTCTGGCTCCAATTCTGGTAAAATAAAAAGCAACGAGCTTAACTTCTTAATTGAAATGATTCCCCGATCTAATTAGACGTTAAAAATAGATTAGTGCCTGATGCGGGGAAAGGTTGGGTTTTCCTATGAGCGGACCCTTGATTTTTTCTTTGTTTTTTTAGAAATCCTAATTATTCTTGATTATGGATTGAAAAGGGATGTTATGGATTGAATGTGTAAAAGAAGCAGTATATTGATAAAGAGACTGTATTCCAAAGTCAAAAGAGCAATTGGCCTGCAAAAATAAAAGATTTGTTCTCTTTTGTAATTAGAACAAACATAAACTAATTGGATAGAAAAGGAAAAGATCTGTGGATTAGACTCCCTTTCTTTCCAGGGTTTGTATTAAAAAATGCAACACCCTGTTCTGACCATATTGCACTATGTATCATCATTTGATAAACCGAGAAATGCTTCCTCTTTCTGATTCAAGTAGAAATACAAATGGAAAAATTCGAAGGGTATTCAGAAAAACAGAAATCTCGTCAACAATACTTCGTCTACCCACTTCTCTTTCAGGAGTATATTTATGCATTTGCCCATGATTATGGATTAAATGATTCCGAGCCTGTGGAAATTGTTAGTTGTAATAACAAGAAATTTAGTTCACTACTTGTGAAACGTTTAATTATTCGAATGTATCAGCAGAATTTTTGGATTAACTCGGTTAATCATCCTAACCAAGATCGATTGTTGGATTACAACAATTTTTTTTATTCTGAGTTTTATTCTCAGATTCTATCTGAGGGGTTTGCGATCGTTGTAGAAATCCCATTCTCGCTACGAGAATTATCTTGTCCGAAAGAAAAAGAAACAACAAAGTTTCAGAATTTACGATCTATTCATTCAATATTTCCCTTTTTAGAAGACAAATTTTTGCATTTACATTATCTATCACATATAGAAATACCCTATCCTATCCATTTGGAAATTTTGGTTCAACTCCTTCAATACCGGATCCAAGATGTTCCATCTTTGCATTTATTGCGATTCTTTCTCAACTACTATTCGAATTGGAATAGTCTTATTACTTCAATGAAATCGATTTTTCTTTTGAAAAAAGAAAATAAAAGACTATTTCGATTCTTATATAACTCTTATGTATCAGAATATGAATTTTTCTTGTTGTTTCTTCGTAAACAATCTTCTTGCTTACCAT